AAGTGACTTTCTTTTGGATTTTTTTTTTTTTTGATTTCAGGGTTTGTTTCATTATTGTAACTGTATTTATGGAATAAAAGAATGTTTGATTCAAGAACAAGTTGTGTAGGAATTCTGGCAATATGAATGATCCATAGAAAGAAATCTATGTATATTTTTTTAATGAAAATTTTTAGAAAAAAATCTAATTTATAGATTAATCGGGTGCTTCTTCTTTTTATTTTTAATATTTGCCAAATATTTTTTGGTGATTTTACATTATAACTGGTTGTGTTAGGACTACTTTTTTTTCTTGGCGTTACTTTTTTTTTTTCTTTCGTAATACTCTTTATTTTATTTCTGATTGTACTTGTTCTATCAGTCATATTTTGAATTTTTTTTTCTATCAGTAAATAATTTGTCCCATCTCTAAAGTTCATTTTACTAAAGGAATCATGAATTGTCTGATTGTTGATTATAGGATCTTTTTCTTGGGTAGTTTCAATGGATTCATACACTTCTCTCAATCTAAATAATTGAGTTGGATTTCCTTTTGAGAGTTCTTTTTTTATTCTTTTAATAAAAGGAAATAAACCTTTTTTGATAACCCCCTTTTTTGTTTCTTTTGAGTCTTGTAGAATATTTTTGGTTTTTTCTTTTAAAATTCTTAGAACTTGAAAATTATTCTTTTTCATCTTTCGAATTTCTTTTTTTACTTCCTTCAAAATAGGCTTAAAAAAGGAATATTTTTGGTGGGTAGAACCAAAAGGAAGGTTAGTTTGCGTTCCCCAAACCGTTAAAAAACAAAACTTTTTTTGTTCTTTCTTTAGTTCTTTATAAGAAGAAAAAGGGGACCGCGACTTAGATTTGTGCCAAGGTTTCAAATAGAAAGGAAATACTATTTTTATCTGAATACCCTCTTTAAACCAATTTTTCGGAAGTTCTAGTTCTGATACTTGAACACCATCATAAGTACATATAATATGCTTTTCTCTATTCCACTCCTGGAAATCCTCAGTCCACTCGGGGGGTTGGGACAATAAGATACGTCCTATATTTTTAACTATTATCAATGAGGATAAGAAAATATATTTTCTAAAAATTGATTGAATTATTAAAATAAAACTTCTTATTGCGTGCGGATATGGAAGGAAATCCCAGGCCTCCGTGATTTTTAGGAACGCTTTTTCCTTTATTTTGTTCTCCTCTTCTTCCTTTTCTCGTTGGTTCTCCTCTTCTTCCTTTTGTCTTTTTTTTTGTTCTTCCGTATAATCTTTGAATTCTGGGCCTTTACCCATCCAATTTTTAAAAATCAATTTCATCTGTTCGGGTATATTCAAAGAAAAAAGGAAGGATTTTTTGATTCTGTCCAAAAAAAGCGGGGAATGCGCATTTGCTTCAAACAGTTTCAAAATAAAAGTTTTGCGCCTTTGGGCACGTATAGACCCCTTGATTAATTCTCGACGAAAATCAGATTCTTCCGAATAGTCTCTAATACGCACCCAGTTTTTGGCACCAGCCTTGCGACTACGTCGTTTGGCAGGCTTATAAAGCATTACACGGTCACTTTTTCTTGAACGTATATGATAATCCATCGGTAGACCTTCGTGAGCTTCGCCCGACAGGAATTGCAACTCGGTAATAAGTTTGTATGACCATCGAGGGACTTTTTTACTTATTTCTTTTATTACAAATTTTTTTCTTTTTTGACCATTAGGGCTAGTTAGAATTGTATTCAATAAAAATTTGAAAAATTTTGCTCTTTTTGCTGAACCAATCCTTCCTTGTTCTTTTTCTGAAAATAAAGAGAGGCCCTTCAAATTTAAACTCGATCCCGATTCTCTATCAAATTTACTGATTAAAGTAAAGAAATGACGATTTTCCGTTGAAAAAGTTTTTTTATCAAATCGGTCTATTTTCTGTTCAAACTCTTGGTAATCAGTATCCGGAAGAAGGATACTATGAATCTTATTAATTTCCATTGTCTCTATGAAATTTTCTAACGAAATTTTTTTTATGATTGACGGTGAAAATTTTTTTTTGATTGTTCCACGATATGACCCATTCAAAATGGGATCATACATTTTAGGCAAGTAATCTTTTCTAGTCTTATCATTACACAATCTAGTACTTTTTTCGAGTATATCCAGAGAAAAAAATCCCGTATCTAGAGCCTCAATTCTATTTAAAAACTCGTTGTTTAAGTTGTTATTTTTCTGTTGGTTAGTATAAACCCAATGATTGTACAGTTCATCCGAAGAGAGTTTTTCTAGTGTAGGCAAGGACATCCTTCTTTGTATCATTTCTCCAAAAGTTGACAAGCTAGGCGGATACGTAAAAGATATTCTTTCTTTTCCATCACTTCGGCATGTATAAAAAAAATATTGTGACATTTCTTTTCTTGCAGTCCTTTCAAATCTCTTATTTTTTATGTATCGTAATGGGCGATTCCATCGTTTATAATCGAAAAGAAAGGTCAGAAGAGGTTTTTCAAACCAGAAGAGGCCTTTATAAACAGGGC